CTATTCCTTCGTGATTGAAAGGAATTCCTATGGCTCCAACAAACAAAGTAAATAGAACCAATATAAGCATCGGAAATAGCAAAGTATTGTCCGATTCATGGGGATAAGAGAAAGTTGTCTTAACGGCAAACTGAGGAATAGCAAGAAAAGTTCTATTTCTTACATTACTACTAATTTGATATGCCTTCTTCCAAAAAAAAGTAGTTCTTTCATTATTATTCATTGTTAATAAAGATACTAAACAAAAATTTCTGTTAATTGGTTTTGCTTCTTCTTTACCCCATATATATATTGAATAGAAAGAGCTACTTTTTTTGCCACTGTAATTTTGAAAATGAATGTTTAAATGCCCCTCAAAAGTAAGTAAATAGATCCGAAACATATAAAATGCGGTTAATCCGGCCGTGGAACAAGCTATTACTGCAATAATTGGTGAATACAACCAACTATCATTAAGAATTTCATCTTTGGACCAAAAACAAGCAAGGGGCGGAATACCACAAAGGGAAAGCGTACCTAATAAAAAAGCAGTTTTTGTAATTGGTACATGCTTTGTTAAACCACCCATAAGAACCATATTCTGGCTTTTAACTGGAGAATATCCAACAACAGCTTCCATTGAATGAATAATTGATCCGGATCCTAAAAACAACAATGCTTTTGAATAAGCATGAGTAATCAAATGAAATAAAGCGGCTCGATAAGACCCCATACCTAGAGCTAACATCATATAACCCAATTGAGACATTGTAGAATAGGCTAAACCCCTCTTAATATCTTTTTGAGCAAGAGCAAAAGTAGCTCCTAATAATACTGTTATTATACCTATCAAAGAAATTAGATACATTACGTGAGGTATGCCTATGAAAAGAGGAAGAAGCCGAGCTACAAGAAAAATTCCTGCCGCTACCATAGTAGCGGCATGTATAAGAGCCGAAATAGGAGTAGGACCTTCCATCGCATCAGGTAACCATACATGAAGAGGGAATTGGGCAGATTTAGCAACCGGGCCTGCAAATAATAGAAAAGCACACAAAGTAACGAATAAAAGATGAACCTCATTATTATAAATCAAGTTATTGAATATTTCGAACAAATCCTGAAATTCGAAACTACCCGTTATCCAATAAAGACCTAAGATTCCTAATAATAAACCAAAATCCCCTACACGATTAGTTACAAAGGCTTTTTGACAAGCATTTGCTGCAATAGGTCGTGTGAACCAAAAACCTATTAATAAATAAGAACACATTCCGACTAATTCCCAAAAAATATAAACTTGTATCAAATTCGAACTAGTAACTAATCCCAACATTGAAGTATTGAAAAAACTCATATAAGCAAAAAATCTCAAATACCCTTGATCATGCGACATATAACTGTCACTATAAATAAGAACCAAAATTCCAACAGTAGTGATTAATATTGACATAATAGAAGTAAGTGGATCAATCAAGTTGCCAAACTCGAAAGAAAATTCATTATTTATGGTCCAAGACCATACATATTGATAGGCGGAACTTCCAGTTATTTGTTGAATAGAGAGATCGATCGAAAAGATCATAACGATACTTAACAAAAACATACTAAGAAAAGCCCACATACGGCGAAGATTTTTTGTTGCCGTCGGAAAAAGTAGAAGTCCCATTCCTAGTAAAATAGGAACTGGAAGTGGGATGAAAGGTATCATCCATGAATATTGATATATATGTTCCATAAAAACCTTTTATTTTATTCTTAATTAATTATTTCTGATTCACCAGTTCTTATCTTTTTACAAAGGGGGCAATCAAAAAAATCAAGATCTTTCGGGAAATTTTTTTCTATTTGGAATTTGTTTGAATATTTCCCCAATACTTAAAATAAAAATATTCAAATCAAGAAATTAGAAGGAGTTAAATGATATGACTAAGTTAATAGTAAAAAATAAATAATTACTTTTTTTCTTAAGCAAGATTTTTATAAAGATAAAAAAAAAAATTCAATTATGATTACGTATTACAAGAATTTATCTATATATTATATATATAAAGAATAGAATAAAGATTTACACTACAAAAGAGTACTTAATATGACTCATAATTATAGGATGGACAAAGGCGTTACCCAAGAAAATAAAAACGAATTATATTGTGGAACTTATTAATTGTCTTCCATTACAATAAATGATACTTATACTTGTAAGAAAGAATATTATATTCGACATTTTTTTTTTGAAGATAATATATATAATCTAAAGAATAAAATAAATATAAATAGATAAGGAAATAGATAGCCAGATAAGGCATAGGAAAGAACGATTCGTTTTGAACAATAGATGTCTTTCACATCCAACTATAGCATTGAATAACCTTTTTCATTTTTGAATGGCAGTTCCAAAAAAACGTACTTCTAGATCAAAAAAGCGTATTCGTAAAAATCTTTGGAAAAAGAAGGGATCTTGGGCAGCGTTGAAAGCTTTTTCATTAGCGAAATCTCTTTCTACAGGGAATTCAAAAAGTTTTTTTGTACGACAAATAAATAACAAAACATTAGAATAATCTGAATTGACCTAACTTGAAAAGTTAATTTATTTTAGAATCCACTTTATCTTTATAATATAGAAGTTAATATAGAAATAATGAATAGACAAGGAAAGGAATGATTTCCATTCCCTAATGTTTTGAACTGATCAATTTTATTTACTCAAGTCCAAACTCAAATCGAAAATAAAGTTTTTGTATAATTTTTTAGAAAAAAAAAGATTTTCAGAAAAAGAAAGACAAGATATAAGGTTTCACCCTTTATTATTATTATTTAAATTATTTAATAAAATATGTTTTTTTTTTCATTTCTTGGATGGGGATTGTTATTTTCCCCATCATCCACTTGTTAAATAATAAATATAAGACCTTTTTCTATTTCTACCCTTTTTTATACTATATTTATAGTATCGAAGACGAAATAGAAAATCTTTAGTCAAAGTCAATAGGTTGATTAAGTTGTTGAAATTCATTGACATTGATTAAGTTTCCATCTTGAAACTCTTATAACTTTCTGAATCATTTTTTTTTATTCATTCAATTGATAAAAAATAGATTTATAGATTTAAAAAATCATATTATTTATTATCTTATTATTTATTATTAAGGCTCGGTGTTGGAATCGAACCCTCAAATCCCTTTTTAAATGAGTTTTTATTCATCAAATCTTTCCAAAATTGCATTAAATTGCCTCTTTCAATCTCGACGATTGAATAAAAAAAGGTTATTATGGCTTTGAACAAGCCGCTATGGTGAAATTGGTAGACACGCTGCTCTTAGGAAGCAGTGCTAGAGCATCTCGGTTCGAGTCCGAGTAGCGGCATAGTATCTTCTAAAAGAGATAGAATAAGTTCTATAATGAATTCAATTCCCGATTTCCATTCCGGAAAATCGTAGAAACTTCACTTTTTTAAGAACTTTTATGATTTTTTCAACATTAGAGCATATATTAGTTCATATATCTTTTTCAGTCGTTTCAATTGTAATTACAATTTATTTTTTAACCTTATTAGTCGATGAAATCGTAGGACTGTATGATTCATCAGACAAGGGCATGATAGTTACCTTTTTTTGTATAACAGGCTTATTAGCCACTCGTTGGATTTATTCGGGACATTTTCCGTTAAGTAATTTATATGAATCATTAATCTTTCTTTCATGGAGTTTCTCCATGATTCATATGGTTTGCTATTTTAATAAAAAGCATAAAAATAATTTAAACGCAATAACCGGGCCAAGTGCTATTTTGACCCAAGGGTTTGCTACTTCGGGTCTTTTAAACAAAATGTCTCAATCCGTAATATTAGTACCGGCTCTCCAATCCCAGTGGTTAATGATGCACGTAAGTATGATGGTATTAGGTTACGCCGCTCTGTTATGTGGATCATTATTATCAGTAGCTCTTCTAGTCATTACATTTCGAAAAGTCATAAGAATTTTTGGTAATAATTTTTTAAATGATTCATTTTCTTTTGGTAAAATTCAATACATGAATGAAAGAAGCAATATTTTATTAAACACTTATTTTCTTTCTTCTAGAAATTATTACAGGTATCAATTGATTCAACAATTGGATCATTGGAGTTATCGTATTATTAGTCTTGGGTTTATTTTTTTAACCATAGGCATTCTTTCAGGAGCGGTATGGGCTAATGAGGCATGGGGATCGTATTGGAATTGGGACCCAAAGGAAACTTGGGCCTTTATTACTTGGACTATATTCGCGATTTATTTACATATTCGAACAAATATAAATTGGGGAGGTATAAATTCTGCAATTGTGGCTTCTCTGGGTTTTCTTATAATTTGGATATGCTATTTTGGGGTCAATCTATTAGGAATAGGTTTACATAGTTATGGTTCATTTACATTAACATAGAATTGAAGAATGGGACTGACAAATATAAAGATGGGATAGGATCTATATAAGTAAGAAAATTTAGCAGAAGTCGTCAAGAACCTTTTGAATCAAGTAGTGTAGTGATTCAAAAGGTTCTCACAAACGCCAAGCATGTCTGGTTACAATTCAATTTCCTTTTTTTATTCATGAAAAGAAAACTATCTATAAAAATAATTAGATAGAATAGCTTCAACCTTCTCACTTGATAGTGAGAGAAGGAAATCCGGATAAATACCAATACCTATTACGGGTAGAAGAATAGAGATCGAAACAAATAACTCTCGCGGCCCAGAATCAAAAAATTTAAAGTTTTGGACATTAATTAGCTTGTATCCATAAAACATTTGGCGTGACATAGATAATGAATAAATAGGAGTTAATATCATTCCAATTGCCATTACAAAAGTAATTAGTATTTTTGTCATTAAGAAATATTTCTGACTGGTAATTATTCCAAAAAATACTATCAATTCTGCAACAAACCCACTCATGCCTGGTAATGCAAGAGAAGCCATCGATAAGATACTGAACATTGTGAATATTTTTGGCATTGAGATAGCCATTCCGCCCATTTCATCGAGATAAACAAGACGGATTCTATCATAACTCGTTCCTGCCAAGAAAAAAAGTGCAGCACCAATAAATCCATGAGAGATTATTTGTAAAATGGCTCCATTGAGTCCTGGGTCGGTTATAGAACCAATTCCTATAATTATGAAACCCATATGAGATACAGAAGAATAGGCTATTCTTTTTTTTAAATTACGTTGACCAGAAGATGTTGAAGCTGCATAAATTATTTGCATTGTACCTACAACCATCAACCAGGGAGAAAATAGAGAATGAGCATGTGGTAATAATTCCATATTGATTCGAACCAATCCATATGCTCCCATTTTTAATAAAATTCCAGCAAGAAGCATACAAGTACTGTAATGTGCCTCTCCATGGGTGTCTGGTAACCATGTATGTAAGGGTATAATCGGTGATTTGACAGCAAAAGCAATAAGAAATCCAATATAGAATATTATTTCTAGTGCGATAGGATACGATTGATTAGTTAATGTTTCAAAATTTAAGGTTGGTTCAGTGGAACCATATAAACCAATACCCAAAACTCCTATTAATAGAAAAATGGAACCTCCCGCAGTGTACAAAATAAACTTTGTAGCTGAATACAGACGTTTCTTTCCACCCCACATGGAAAGAAGTATATAAACGGGAATTAATTCTAACTCCCACATGATGAAAAAAAGTAAAAGGTCTCGAGAAGAAAATGATCCTATTTGACCGCTGTACATTGCTAACATCAGAAAATGGAATAATCGGGAATCCCGAGTAACTGGCCAAGCCGCTAAGGTAGCTAAAGTAGTGATAAATCCTGTCAGTAAAATAGGTCCTATGGAAAGTCCATCTATTCCCAATCGCCAGTAAAAATCAAAAAAATTGATCCATTTATAATCTTCCGTCAACTGAACTAAGGGATCATCCAATTGAAAATGATAACAAAACGCATAGGTCGTTAGAAGAAGTTCTAAGACGCATATACATATTGTATACCACCGAATCACCTTATTTCCTCTATGAGGTAGAAAAAAAATTAATGAACCTGCGGATATCGGCAAAACTACAATTATTGTTAACCAAGGAAAATAATTCGTGGTAAAGACAAGATATGCTTGGACCAAAAAACCCGTACTCAAAAAAAAATGAAATTTTTTTTTGAGTACGGGTTTTTGTCAGTAAAAAAAATCAAATGTATTCAAGTGAGATTTTATCGAACGTATCAATAAGCTAGACCCATACTTCGAGTTGTTTCAGGCCCTAAATAAACTCGAACACTCAAGAAATCTGTTGGGCATGCGGATTCACATCTCTTACACCCAACACAGTCCTCTGTTCTTGGAGCGGAAGCAATTTGCTTAGCTTTACATCCGTCCCAAGGTATCATTTCTAATACATCTGTGGGGCATGCTCGGACACATTGAGTACATCCTATACATGTATCATAAATTTTTACTGAATGTGACATAGGATCTATAAATTTTTGAATGTCATAAATTTTCAATCTAGTAAACTTGTAACTGAATCATATATTTAAACACTAGATGAATCAATGATTTACTTTACCAGAAATTTGCTAATCGATTTATTTCTGGATCAACTAATAAGAGAAAGCCAAGATACTTTGATTTCTTACGTTTTCACAAATATAATCTATTAGGTTACAACGTATTATACATGTTAATTCTCAAATTCATGAATATTATCATTTTATGATTAATGCTACTTATTCAACAAAGTTGATTGGTTGATACGAGTTAATTTTCTGTTACGATAAATTGACGAAACAATAGCTGATCCAATAGCTGCTTCAGCGGCTGCAATTGCTATAACAAAAATTGAGAAAATATCCCCCTTTAATTGGCGATTATCAAAAAAATAAGAAAACGTTACAAAATTCATATTAACCGCATTCAGTATAAGTTCAAGACACATAAGGGCCCTAACCATATTTCGACTCGTAATCAATCCATAAAGACCGATAGAAAATAAATAGGCACTCAAAACAAGTACATGTTCGAGTAGCATTGATCAACTCCTTATCAATTTTGATTCATTTCAATATGACCAATACAATAATTCACCAGATTCGAAAGAATATATTGGTAATAGAGCGAAAAAAAGCATTTATATTTTCGACATGGATAGTATTCAAATATAATTGAAGAGAGATGGATGTGATAAGACAGAAAAAAGTTTTATTTTGATTGCTCTTTCGAATTATAAAGATTTATTACTGACGCGCCACAGCAATTGCACCTATCAAAGCAACTAAAAGAATTATCGAAATGAGTTCAAATGGAAGAAAAAAATCTGTTGATAAATGAATTCCAATTTGTTGACTACTACTTATCAAATCTTGTTCTAGAATCTGGTTTAATCTTGTAGTCCAAATAACCCCGTACCATGACGTATCCAGAATAGTAGTAATTAACGAAAGAAAAATACTTGTACAAACCAACGAAGTAATCCCATCCCCAATGGTCCAGAGATTAAAATCTTTGTAATATTCTGAACCATTCATGAACATTACAGCAAATATGATTAAAACATTTATGGCCCCCACGTAAATAAGGAGCTGTGCAGCAGCTACAAAATGGGAATTTGATAAAATATAGAATAAGGATATACAAGCAAGAACAAATCCTAATGAAAAGGCAGAATAAATTGGGTTGAGAAATAATACCACTCCCAGACCTCCTAATATAAGACCTGATCCCAGAAAAACTAAAAGAAAATCATGTATTGGTCCAAGCAAATCCATTATAATATGTAAAAAAAGAGATAAAAAAATTGAAATGCTTTTCATGACCTTATTGACCTGACCAGGAAATTTTTTTATGATACGTTCCTAATTGTTCCTAATTGAATTAAATTCTAATATAATATAATGGGCGTGAATTGATGTAGGTACAGGTCCAATTATTGTACAATTTCCTTTTTTTTTTATTCAAAAGGGCATTTTCAACCTATATATTTCAAAATCATTACATTACAGATCTATTCGATTAATCGAATGTATTTTCAATACAAATTAAGTCGTAAGTCTCATCAACCAATTTTCGGAATTTTTAGTTATTGACCAAGCAAAGAGAAAGACCTCATTCTTTTAAACCAAAAAGGACCTTAGTAATTGAAAATGACTCCTTAATGAAATTAAGAGGTTTACCCATTTTTTCTTTGAGGCGAATTCAAAATAGTTCGAATTGTATAATCGTCAATTACTGACATTGGTAAACGACCTAAAGCAATTTGATTATAATTCAATTCGTGACGATCATAAGTGGAAAGTTCATATTCTTCAGTCATTGATAAACAATTTGTTGGACAATACTCAACACAGTTACCACAAAATATACAGATTCCGAAATCAATACTGTAATTAAGCAATCGTTTCTTTCGAATATCAGTTTCAAATTTCCAATCAACAACAGGCAGATCTATAGGGCATACCCGAACACATACTTCACAAGCAATGCATTTATCGAATTCAAAATGGATTCGACCACGGAAACGCTCCGATGTTATTAATTTTTCATAAGGATATTGAATAGTTACAGGTAAACGATTTGCGTGGGATAGGGTAATTATGAAACCTTGACCAATGTACCTTGCGGCTCGTATTGTTTGTTGACCATAATTCATGAACCCAGTTACCATAGGGAGCATATCGTAAAGATCTATGAATAGAATAATTTTCTCTTTGTTTCTTTCTCTTGTTTGAACCAAGTTATGAATGTCATATGACTTTTTGCTTTAGAGTGAAAGGAGTTGGGACGAAGTTGTTAATAATAGATTGCCCAGAGAAATAGGTAAAAGAAATTTCCATCCAAGATTTAATAGTTGGTCCATTCTTAGCCTAGGTAAAGTCCATCTTGTTGCGATAGAAATGAACAAGAACAAATAAGTTTTTGCTAATGTAATAAAGATACCGATTGTTGTTCCAAGGATTCCATCTATTTCAAATAGCTCGGGAACGAATATGTATGGAATAGAAATAGTCCAACCCCCCAAGTATAGAACTGTTACAAATAACGAAGAAACAAATAGATTTAAATAGGAAGCAACATAAAATAAACCAAATTTGATACCTGAATATTCGGTTTGATAACCTGCTACTAATTCTTCTTCTGCTTCTGGTAAATCAAAAGGTAACCTCTCACATTCTGCTAGGGAAGAAATTAGAAAAATGATAAACCCTATGGGTTGTCGCCACAAATTCCACCCCCAAAAACCATATTTTGACTGCGCCTCAACTATATCAACTGTACTTGAACTGTTAGATAATCATAGTCGGTGATAACATCACTGTTACCATCGCTATTACAAAACCGTACATGAGGTTTTAGCCTCATACGGCTCCTCGAGGGCCACAAATAAATCTAAGGACCGGATTAGTATTATTTATCTTGATACGATTGTAGAATAGATGAAATCAAAATCTATCGAAAGGCCCCTAATTATACCAATGGAATTCTGTCTGCTATAACGATAATAAAAAAGTGCTTCTGAATTCATCTCATCCCTTAAAAATTTCCATTTTGATTTGTTGAGTAATAACTTAATCCTTCAATAAAATACTCCTTGTAGAAATATCAATAAGTATTTCAGCTCCTCGTTTTCGATTACGAAAAAGAATTAGACATTCTAGTAGTTCACGACTTATGGCACAAATTTGATTTCTCGAAATATATGAAAGAAAGACTAAAATAAAAAAGATCTCCTTTTTTTTTCGTTCCTATTCTTCTTTCTGAGAAAAAGTTGGTGGGCTAAAATAATAAAGGATTATTTCGTTTCTGATAGTCATTGCTTTAATCGGTGGATAGGAGCATACTCTGGATCGGAATCATGGGGAGTACTGCCTCATCATTTCTACTAACTTAAAGCCCCAATTAGCATTCTTTTAAATTAAAAAATTTATGTAATCTCCATTACTAATCCTTTGTGTATTTTGGTGTTCCTAATCATCCACTCGTTTTTGCTCAATCCCCCGCTTGGTACTACATGTATGGTAATCTATACAAACGATAGCGAAAACTCCATGCGGAGGATCTTTTGAACCCGCTTCAAGTCAGGATGACTAATCAACCAATCTTGGGGTAAAGTGCCTCTTCAACTTATGTTTACTTCCGCTTAACTCTTGTACGGAGAAAATGAGACTCAATTTTTTATTTTTACTGCCAATTTACAAGCTGTTTTCTTTCACTCATATAACTATCTAATTTATTTTATTAATCCCAAAGATGAATAATGACGATATTTATTCAATTTATTTAACTTATTTTTCTAGAACGAAAGGAATAGGGAAAAGAAAAGTTTATGTTTCAACGAATCACACGTAGAGATATTGATAAAACACATAGAGTTAATGGTATTTCATAACTAATTGATTGAGCAGCAGCTCGCAGACCACCTAAAAAAGAATATTTATTATTTGATCCATATCCTGACATAAGAAGTCCAATAGGAGCAATACTTGAGATGGCAATCCATAAAAAAATACCGATATTGAGATCCGCTAAAACAAGGTGATTGCCAAAAGGAATTACTGAATAACTTAGTAAAATTGATATAACTGCTATAGACGGTCCAATACTGAATAAACGAGTATTTCCTCTAGATGGAAGAAGATTCTCTTTGAAAAGTAGTTTTGTCCCATCTGCTAGAGCTTGAAGAATTCCCAAAGGACCGGCGTATTCCGGTCCAATACGTTGTTGTATCCCTGCAGATATTTCTCTTTCTAACCACACAATTACTAGTACACCTGTTGTGATTCCCAATACAAGAGCCAAAATAGGGACAAGCATCCATATGATTCCATAGAACTCTTTTAAAGATTCCAATCTGGAAAAAGAATTGATATCTTGTACTTCTATTGTATCAATTATCATTTTAACGATCAACTTCTCCCATAATGATATCTATACTACCGAGTATCGTCATAATATCAGCCAATTTCATTCTTTTAACTAGCTGAGGAAGAATTTGCAAATTAATAAAACCCGGTGGTCGAATTTTCCATCTCCAAGGAAAACCACTTTGATCCCCTATCAGAAAAATTCCCAATTCTCCCTTTGGAGCTTCGACTCTCACATACAGTTCTTGTTTTGGCAATTCAAAAGTAGGAGAAGGTTTTTTACTAATGAATCGATAGTCAAAATCATTCCACTCTGGATCCGTTTTTCTATCAAAACATCGGATTTCTAAATTCTCATAGGGGCCTCCTGGAATTCCTTCCAGAGCCTGTTGAATAATTTTTATGGATTCCGTCATTTCACTGATTCGCACTAAATAACGAGCTAACGAATCCCCTTCTTTTTGCCACTGGACTTCCCAATCAAATTCGTCGTAACACTCATAATGATCAACTTTACGAAGATCCCATTGTATCCCAGACGCGCGTAGCATTGGTCCGGATAAACCCCAATTTATTGCTTCCTCTCCACCAATAATGCCTACTCCTTCAACTCGTTCTAAAAAAATAGGATTTCGTGTAATAAGTTTTTGATATTCAGTAACCCCTGTTAAAAAATAATCGCAAAAATCCAAGCATTTATCTATCCAACCATGAGGTAGATCGGCCGCTATTCCTCCGATACGAAAATAATTATGCATCATTCTCATACCGGTGGCAGCTTCGAATAGATCATAGACTAATTCTCGTTCTCTGAAAATATAGAAAAAGGGAGTCTGTGCACCAATATCCGCCATAAAAGGGCCAAGCCATAACAGATGAGAAGCTATCCGACTCAATTCCAACATAATTACTCTAATATAGCTAGCTCTTTTAGGGACTTGAATATTTCCCAACTGTTCTGGTCCATTTACGGTTATTGCTTCTGTGAACATAGTAGCTAAATAATCCCACCGTGTTACATAAGGCAGATATTGTATAATTGTTCGATTTTCCGCAATTTTTTCCATTCCTCTGTGTAAATAACCTAATATTGGTTCACAGTCAATAACATCTTCACCATCTAGAGTAACGATTAGACGAAGAACACCATGCATTGATGGGTGGTGAGGTCCCATATTGACTATCATAAAGTCTTTTCCCAGGGCTGGTATATTCATAAGTTTTTCCTTAGATTCATTCTGACATGAATTGAATTGCTGAAAATGAAAGGAAGGTCATCAAAATTCAAGATCTAATAAATTAACTAATTCAAAAATGAAATTTTTTTTGATTCCCGAATATCCAACTGATTAATTAATTCTTTATAACGTACTCTATTTTTCTTTGACAAATAAGACAGCAGTCGTTGACGTTTTCCCAAAATTTTCCGTAGACCCCTCTGAGATAAATAGTCTTTTCTGTGCAATTCCAAATGTGAAGTAAGTCTTCGTATCTTATTGGTAAAGCTGAATACTTGAAATTCAACAGATCCACTATTTTCTTTTTTTTTTTCTTGAAATGAGATGAATGAATTTTTTATCATAAAACAAAATCCCTCCCCTGCTCTTTTTAAGGATATGCATTTTACCGATCAGTAAGAATAATGCTAGTAATTTTTACATAATCATCTTAATGTAGTTATGAACTTGCTAAGTTTATCAAATTGAAAATTAATCATCCAATTTTCAATTTGATTCGGATAGGTATACAAAAAAGATGGTATATTTCTTTAAAATTAAAAGATTCTGTTGATTCATTTATAGATCTAATTGATATGTATATCATTCAATTTATATCATGTATCAGAATGGAATCGAAGACAATCCATGTGTGCATGCATTTGGTTTCATCTAGACGAAATGGTACATGATATATAGGAAAATGTACTATCAAGGAGTTTTTAATCGCGGATACATATGTATCCTTATCATACTGAAACGACTACCATTATTAGTATTAAACCAATAGCGATTCATACAAGCTAAATCTTCTAATCGAAAATTGGGCCAAAGAAAGAACTTTGATTTAATTAGGTTATTTTTATTTCTATCAAAATCTTTGCTTGTATTCAAAACTTGACCACCGTTTTTTATGGTATTGTGAAATTGTGTCTTTCTACGCATATCATTTCTATTCTTTGAGTTGAAACAAATTAGAATTCGAAATTCTCGACGACATTTCGGGGATAAAATCTTTTCCGGGACAAGGAAATCATAATGATTTTTTTCTCTATTGCCAGTCAGTCTTTGATGTCTTGCAATGGATTCATCAAAATGATTTTTATCAACATAGTTTTTTTCTTGGTATCTTTGCTTTATTTGGTGCTTATTCTTATCAACCAATGAAATACTTATGGTTTGATATATAATAAATTGTCCATCGTTTTTGACAGACAAACGAACTGGTTCGATAATCAATATTCCCTTTTTCATTAATTCTGGAAGAGTTAAATCCTTCTGACTCATTAGGATATCTAGACTCATTTCTCCCCTTTGAATAGAAGATATAGTAATTTCTCTTGGATTTATCAGTCTAAGCAAGAGACAATATACTTTGATATTATTGATAATTCTGTGATTTAAAGAATCATTCCATCTCAATTGAAAGCGCAAATATCTTTTTAGGAAGAAATGAAGTTCTGCTTCGGTATTGCTTTTGTATTGCTTTTTCTTTCTACGTTTTTTTATGTCTGATTCCGCATAATCTTCTTCAATAGTTGTTTCTTGATTTGAGAGAATGGATCCAAGATTTCCTTGTTTTTGTTCATCTGATCCAAGCTCCCCTTGGTATGTGGGGTCTCTTTCTTCTTGATTTGGATTTTCGAATCCAAATCCAAGAAATTGTTTTTCATTCGATGCTATAAAACCCTTTTTCGTTCCAGTAATGCTTTTCTTAAGGTTTTCATTTTCATTAAAATTAAAAAGAAGTAAATTGCTTGGTATGATCCACGGTTTAATCTTATATGCATTATAAAGTAAGACAAATTCGGGAAAGAACCAAAATTCTAGATTCGATAGACAACTTAGTATTTCTTCATTCATTCCCATCCAATCAAAAAATAAATTTTTTTGATTGGATGGTTTGAATTCTTGATCTTGATGAATTGTGAAATAAAAAAGACCCTTCTTCTTATTAATTTTATCAAGAATTTTATAATTATTAACTCCAGTCTTAATATTTTTATTACTCTTAGTATCGATATCAACCCAAGACTCAATATCGACTTTGTTTCTAAGACAAAAGTTGAGAATTCTCCAATCTAAATATTTTCGATACAGAATTTTCTCGCTATCAAAAATATGCTCTTCTCCTAAATAATTAGAGACTAGATAATTATGGCTAGGAATACCTACGAGGATATCAAAAAATTTCTGTTTATCCATGTTGTAATTATCAAAAACCGTGTCTTTAGAATTAATAGATTTAGATGATAAAAGATCATATCTATCATTTTTTTTGAAATTAGATTTTTGATTCAGCAATGAGTCCACTTCAAAAAAGTTTTGTCTTTTGTAATGAATTAATTTGTCTTTTTCATATGAATCCCATTTGTTTAAATCTTTATTTTGAACTCTACAGTATTCTTTGACTCTATTTCGCCATTTTTCTGGTACTAATCTAGGCCATCTAATCTGAGGTAAATCATATTGATAATGACTTCTTAACCAGTTTTTCCATAGATTTTTTTCGTGATTAAAAAAGGGTTTATGTCTTAATTTGTAATCAAATATTCCTTGTTCTTCAAAAAAATCCTTTATTTCATTCTTAAGAAAAAAAGATGTTCCGTTATAGTGATATTGAAGGACAGATCTTAACTTATACAAGTTAATAACTTTTAGTTGTAATAATTTGTAAAATACATATGCTTGTGAGAAAGAGGATAGATTACAACAATTTTGTGAATTCTTATTTCTAATATTAGTATTAGAAAGTGAATTTTTGATATTCCAAATAAATTGAATGGTATTTTTATTTGTTTTATTAATTCTTTCTTGATTTACTTCATTAGTGTAAATATATTTATCAATAATTTTTTTTGTTGATTCAACAAAAAGTTGTGTATTCATCCTTGGAATATTAACGATACATAGAAAAATATCTATATATATCCTTTCACT